ATGCGTTACAAAATCTCGCTTTAGCCAATGATCCAATCAGAGGAATAATTGGAACTATTATATCGAGCTTCTTGGGAGCATTATTTATTAGAAATGAATTTTCTAGCATTTGACTCCGCACCACTGAAGGATTTAGTCGAACACTTGAAAAGTAACCCCAAAAGTCGAGGGAATGCTTGGATAATTGGTTTATATGGATCCTTCCCGGGTGAGACCACACATAAAAATGACATTGCCATAAATTTACAAGGTAATATTTCCATTTATTCATCAGAAGAGGCGTATCTTTGGAAGCCAAAATTGATTTTCCTTGATATCTAACATAATGCATGAAAGGATCCTTGAGGAAGCATGGTATGACCGGAAAATCATTAGCAAAGACTTCGGCAAAATGTTCTATTTTTTTATGTAAATAGAGTCGTTCAAAAAGGACTCCAGAAGATATTAACCGTAAATGAGAAGATTGGTTACCGAGAAAAAGGAAGATGGATTCATATTGACATATATGAGAATTATATAGGAATAAAAAGAATCTTGGATTCCTTTTTGAAAAAATAGAAATAGATTTAGTTGTAATAATAAGAATATTACAATTAGAATACTGATGAAGAAAGAACCGCAATAAATGCAAATAAGAGGCATCTTTCACCCGGGAGCGAAGGGTTTGAATCAGGATTTCCAGATGGATGGGGTAGGGTATTCGTACATCTGTCGTATAATTTAAATGTGGTAATTTATCCTCTAAAAAAGGAAATATTGAATGAATGGATCGTAATTTGTAAGATATTACGATTTCTGCCCCTTCGAAAGAAGATATTAATCGTAGAGAAAATGGAATTTCCACAATGACTGCAAACCCTTCTGATATAATTTGAGAATGCAAATTCTTGTTGTACCCAAAAAATTGATTTTGGTTAGAATCATTAGCGGAAATCATCAAATAATTATGTTGATACATTCTAGTAATTAAACGTTTTACAATCAGTAAACTAGATTTATTATCATAACCTATATTTTCCAACAATATGTAGCTATTGAAACCATGATCATGAGCAAGTGCATAAATATACTCCCGAAAGAGAAGTGGGTATAGGAAGTCGTGTTGCCTAAATCTATCGAGTTCTAAATATCTTTGAAATTCCTCCATTTGAAATTAGATTTAAAGCAGGGATAGGGGATTTCTTTTGTTTTGGGTTATTAAATAACACATAGTACGATACGGTCAAAACAGGCTATTATAGTAAGAAAAGAATAAATATATACCCCGGAAACAGATAAGACTGATCAACGGACTCTTTATTCTCTCTTTTTCCAGCTAATTTAACCGGTTTATGTGCATTCTAGGATAACAAGATGGCTCGAGATCCTTTATTTGTTCAACCTAATCGCTCTTTTGATTTTGGAAAAAAAAAACCTTTTTATCAATATACTGCTTTTTCTACACATTCATCCCCACACTCTAACGGAGAATATCTACTAATAATTAGGATTTCTAAAAAAAAATGGATAATCCACTTATGGGAACAACATTTCCCGCATCAAGGACTAATATCTTTTTAACGTGTAATTAGATCGGGTAATCATTCAAATTAAGAACAGAAGCTCGTTGCTTTTTTTGTTTCCCTAGAATTGGAGCCATGGGGCTCTATCCATTTATTCACTTAACCCAACTTTAATTTCATTTTCTTTTTTTTAGCGTCAAGAATTCAAACAAAGTTTTGGACCGATCCGCTAAGAATAAAATATTCTCAGAATTATCCGTTGATACGACATGCTGCTTTTTCCACTCATTCCTTTCAGGATCAGTCGCGGTCTTACAAGCTCTACCGATGGTATCGACGAAGACGTTGCTTCATACAAATGTGTAAAAAATGCTAGTCGCACTTAAAAGCCGAGTACTCTACCGTTGAGTTAGCAACCCGAAAAAAAATGTGTAGATCCAATCGGAATCAAAAAAGGGATTGAATTGCACAACGCAATCAAAATATTCAAATAGCAAAAATATTTCTAATCGATTCTGAACATAAAAAAAATGAACATATTAGATGCAAATACAATGACTTCTAAAATAAGAATATAGATTAAGATAGGAATCTAGATCAAGTCAAAATTTCTAGACTCCCACAGATTTCGTTCATATGTTATCCATTATTATCTTATCCATTTTTTTCAATAAAAAAAAAAAAGAAAGACTTCTTGTATCCCAGCAAATCCAATAAACCCATCGTTTGAATAAAGTAAAAAAAAAAACAAGTCCATAGAACAGAGAGAAATAGATACATTTATTCACGATCGGATTATATTTGTTTGATACACAGTTGTCAATATAAATGTGAATATTAAGAAAAGAACACAATGTCGGGAACCATAAATTGAAATAAAAAAGAATTCAATTTCAATATTGAATAATAAAATCTAAAAATAAAATAAAAGAAAAAACTAATGACTTGTATTGAATTGGCACTCTCTATATATATAGATAATAAACATAGATACAAAAGGGTGTAGGCGTAAAAATAAATTCGTAGAGAAGTATAACAATGCTTGGGTTTCCTCAATCAATATAAGTAAAAAAAAGAAAGCTTAAATCCCATGTTTTTTTTTAGTTCATTAATTCAATTTAATCTGTTGATTAAGGCAAAGTTCCATAAAAACTCCCGCCTTCCTTGAAATATCATGAACAGTTCCCGTAGGTTGAGCGCCCCTTTCAAGGAAATATAGAATAGCAGGAACATTTAAATAGGTTTGATTTGATTCCTGCGTGATACACTTTTGATCGAAAGAGTTTTACCAATTCCAAGAAATTTTACTTATAAATTTCAAACTTGCTAGAATTGGATCCTTTCCATTTTTCTATCGAAAATAGACTTACGAAGTTGTTTCAACTTATTAATTAACACTAACCCTAGATCCGTGCCCTTTAAAAATGAATCAATACTTTTTACTCGAGCTTCATCATGATCATGTACTATTTACACCGCAACCCCCCCCCCCAAAAAAAAGGAGGGTTCTAGTGAAACAGAACAAGCGATGTCGAGCCAAGAGCACCCCCATTCCTATATAATGAATCTAAAATGATGGATGTAAGAATCCACAGCCGACCCTATCCTTCAAGTCGCACGTTGCTTTTTACCACATCGTTTTAAACGAAGTTTTACCCTAACATTTCTCTAGTAGGCTGCTGTAACCAGTATGTAATTGATTCAATCATGGAATCATGAATAATCGTTGGTTGGGTCGGTACATAGTAATCTATACTTTTATGAATGGGTAATTTCTGAAGAAGTCTCAGCAAGAATTCAATTTAACCCCATATATATTCTATATTATGGAATAAAGATTTTTATAATATATAATTTTTTTCTATATTTTATATTAGAATATAAATTAGAATAGAAAAAAATTTAAATAATAAATACTACAAAATAAGTTCTTTTTTTTGAATCTGCCTTTTGAGGTGACTTGATAAAACAGATTCACCACTTTCACACTTCTTCGAGTACCAAAGACTCATAAGACATTAGTAAAAAGATTAAATTGATTGAACCTATTTCAATATCATTACATTATTTGAATAAAGTTTTACAGTAAAAATAGCATTTTCATAATAATAGAGATAAATTCATATTCGTATTAAACCATCAACGATTTCAAACAAATAAAGACATCAAAAAACGAATTTAATTTCTTTTTTTTTATGAGTAACTAACTAAAATAGAAATATGGTTTTATCTATGCTCCCGTCTTACCTCTTACCTGGATACAAATAGATTCAATTCCATCTGTGTTATTTGAACACGATTCCATTTATGAAAAAGATAGAATTCAGATAAGAACCTTTCATTATAGTAAAAGGAAATAAAAATCAAATTATAATCAATCTTAATCTTATTCTACTCTAAAAAAAAAAAAATAAGGTTATTTAAAATAAAGGCAATCTTTCTTTTATTCTGATATAAAACAGAGAATCTATATTCTGATATGATATATTCTATTCAGATATGTATAATATATTATATTCTGATATGATATATATCATAGGTATGCTCTGGGACGGAAGGATTCGAACCTCCGAATACCGGGACCAAAACCCGTTGCCTTACCACTTGGCCACGCCCCATTTTGTATTTCTATTCGACATTAATAAAGACTAATATTGGTATTAGTTGTTCGTCAATTCTAGTCCAAATCTATATAATAGAATATATTAGATTGTTGCTAAGATTTTGAGACATTTAGATATAGAATTAAACGAAATTTATTGATCATTACATACAATTCGATTAAGATATTGTATGAAAGTATGATTTTTTCTATTCTCTTTTGATTTGAGAATTGAAGGCTTTTTGATTGGGTTAATTCAAATCAAAGAAAAGTTTTTTTGGTCTACCTTATTTTGATTTTTGACTCATTTTTTCTTATAGAACTTCAAATCAAAATAAAAAAATCAAAATAAGATTATATTATTAATAACTCATCATATTAATAACTCAATCAAAATAAATACAATTATCTTCAAGAACAAAGAACAAAATGTTTGTTATGCTTAATATCTTTAGTTTGATCTGTATTTGGCTTAATTCTGCTCTTTCTTCAAGTAGTTTTTTCTTCGCCAAATTGCCCGAGGCTTACGCTTTTTTGAATCCAATCGTAGATTTTATGCCAGTAATACCCTTGCTATTTTTTCTCTTAGCTTTTGTTTGGCAAGCTGCTGTAAGTTTTCGATGAGATCTTTAATACTGTCCTAGAAAAATTCATGATTTAGTCTAAAAAAAAATTCTAACAATTGATAAGATCAGATAAGTCTTATAATATAACCCTTCGATTCAAATACTGAAATTCTTGGATCGCCACGAGAAGTCTGGGCTCACCCCAGTTCCTCATTCGGAACTTTTTTACATTGAAAGAACCTAGTAGAGTCCCCCACAATATCTAATTGTGGGTATGAAAAAAGCATTTTGGTAATGAAAGACTTGACTCTTATTACAAATAAATTTCTG